GAAAGGATCCTTAAACAACCATAGATTGGCCTGAAAGGCCTTAGCAAAAGCTTCTACAAGTACAAGATGTTCTAGTTTTCCATAGAAATAGATTCGTTCAAGAAGGGTTCCAGAAGACGTTGAACATAAATGAGAAGATTGGTTACGAAGAAAGACGAAGATGGATTCGTATTCACATAGATGAGAATTATATAGGACGAAGAAAAACCTTTGATTTTTTTTTGAAAAACAAGAACTGGCTTTATTTGGAGTATTCCAACTACGATACTCATGGAGAAAGAATCGTAATAAATGTAAAGAAGAAGCGTCTTTTACCCAGTAGCGCAGAGTTTGAATCAATATTTCCAGATGGGCTGGGTAGGGTATTAGTATCTCTAATACATAAATTAAATGTGAAAAATTGTCCTCTAAAAAAGGGAATATTGAATGAATTGATCGTAAATTATGAGATTTAATTCCTTTCCTTTCTAGCGAAGATAATAATCGGAGATAAAACGGAATTTCTACAATGACTGCAAATCCTTCTGATATCATTTGAAAATAAAAATTCTTGTTGCGTCCAAAAAAAATATTTTGGTTAAAATCATTAGCAAAAAGAATCAAATGCTTCTGTTCATACTGATACATTCGCTCAATTGCACGTTTCACAATTAGTAAGCTGAATTTATTATAACCTGCATTTTCCAAAAAAACGGATCTATTTCTATTTAAACCATGATCATGCGCAAGTGCATAAATATACTCCTGAAAGATAAGTGGATATAAGAAGTAGTGTTGTTGAGATCTATTTAGCTTCAAATATCTTTGGAATTCCTCCATTTGAAATTCTAGTTGAACTAAAGGTAGAGGATTTTGGGGGTTATCAATGAAACATAGTGCGATACAGTCAAAACGAGGTATTCTAGTAATAAACGAATAGATACCTCGGATACAGGTAAACTTATCAACGGATTCTCTACCCTCTCTTTTCCATTTAAACGAATAATTTATGTTCGTATAGGATAACAAAATACTTAGAAATCCTTTATTTTTTCAACCTAATCGCTCTTTTGATTTTGGAATTTTTTTATCAATATACTGTTTCTTCTATACACACATTTATATTCCATAATGGAAAATGTCAATAGTTAGGATTCATTAAAAAATAAAGAATCCGTTCATGGGATAATATCTTCCCGTATCAGGCACTAATACATTTTTAACGTCTAATTAGATCGGGTAATCGTTCAAATTAAGAACAGAAGCTCGTTGCTTTTTTCCCTATAATCAATAAATTGAAGCCATTAGGGCTCTATCTCTATCCATTTATTCATCCGACCCAACTTGAAATTGAATTCTTTTTGTTCCGTTTCAAAAAAGAACACAAGGGTTTGTACCGATTCGGAAAGAATTCAATATTCCTCAGAAATCTTCGTTGATCCGACATGCTATTTTTTCCATTCATTCCCTTTCAGGATCAGTCGTGGTCTTCCAAACTTTACCGATGGTATGGACGAATCCCTCGCTTCATCCAAATGTGTAAAAGATCCTAGCCGCACTTAAAAGCCGAGTACTCTACCGTTGAGTTAGCAACCCGAATATAAAAAGTTTATGTAGATACAATCAAAAAAAAGAAAAAGATAGATAAATGTCAAAATTTATAGACCACCCCTTAGTTCTTATAGTTCTTATGTTATCGACTTTTCAATCAAAACCCCTATTCTTATTATATCTTAGTTAAAATTATATTCTATTAAAGATAATCCAAGGAATCCCATCATTTGAATAATATAAGGTTATAAGGTAAAAATCAAACCTCTCGGACAGAAATAAATTTATCTACTTATCACGATGAATTATATTTGTTCGATACACTGTTGTCAATATAAATGTTGAGAAAAGAATACAATGGAAAACAAAATAAATGTAATTTATTTCAATACTATTAAAAAAAGGGCTTGTGTTGGATTGGCACTATATAGCTGAAAAAAGTTTAGATAAAGGAATTAAAGAAGGAACAAGTAGAAAAAAAATATCAGATTTATATTGATTTATTTTATTCAATCAATAATAAGTAACTAGAATAAAAAAAAAAGAGGATTCCTTGGTTATTACTTATTAGTAGAGTTCCAACGAAAACCGACCAATTGAAGGAACTCCCATAATTTTCTATTTCTAGGATCAAGCAACTCGGGTTTTGTCGTTCTAGAACATGAGATTTTATAGAAGCAATGAAAAAATAGAAGCAATGAAAAATAGATATGAGTAGAATCCAAAAAGGAAAAAAATATATATAAATACAAAAATTATAATATATATATATATAAATAAATACAAAAATTTATAATTTATATAAGAATTACTACCCCTTTCTATTTCTTTATTTCCTTAATTAAATTTTGTTTGATTAGGAACAAGCTACTTAAAAACCTCCGCCTTTTTTAAAAGATCCCGAACAGTTCCTGTGGGCTGAGCGCCCTTTTCAAGGAAATATAGAATAGCAGGAACGTTTAAATAACTTTGATTCTTTATCGGATCATAAAAACCTACGTTCCGAAGATCTCTTCCTTCTCTTCGGGATCGAACATCAATTGCAACGATTCGATAGACGGCTCATTGGGATAGATCTAAGTAAATGAACAAGACCCCCCCTAGAAACGTATAGGAAGTTTTCTCCTCGTACGGCTCGAGAAAAAAATGATTTGGAGTTTTGTCTACGTATAGAATTATAATTAATGGCAAAGAAGTTGATAAAATAAATTATAAAATTATAATGGGATTTAACTCATTTTTTTCTTCCCCCTTCCTTAAAAAAAATCATTTGTACCCATAACTCAAGTTGGATAATTCTCAAATAGCTTAAAAGAAAAAAATCTTTAGGCAATTTATTTCATTTTTTGAATGGTCTTTAACCCCCTCTTGTTTGTCTCATTTAATCTTTATCTTTATTATATTATACAGTTATTGAGACAATTGAAAAAACGGCGTTTCCTTGTTCTGGGATCCTTTTTTCTTTGTTTTAAATTTTAAATCAGTGGGTTTAGACATTACTTCGGTGCTTCTTAATCCTTACAAAATGGCAGCAACATACCCCTTTTGTGATTTCTTTCTATCAAAGAATCATATAAACGCTCGATTCCCGCGCGATACACTTTGAATCGAAAGACCTTTCTCAATTCCAACAAATTTTACTTTTGAATTAAAAACTTGACTGAATCGGATCCTTTCGATTTATATATTGATATACTTACGAAGTTGTTCCAACCTATTGATTGGTATTAACCCTAGATTCTTGCCCCCTGAAAGATGAATCCATAGCTTCTACCCGAGCTCCATCATGTACTACATTTTTCATTACAACCTAACAAAAATAAGGATTCTAGTGAAAACAGAACAGATGTCGGATCAAGAGCACCTTCATTCATAGAAAAGATGGCGGATGTAAGAATAAAAATCCACACCGGATCGTGTCCTTCAAGTCGCACGTTGCTTTCTACCACAGCGTTTCAAACGAAGTTTTACCATAACAAAAAATTCCTCTAATTTGGAACCCATATGGAATTGATTCAATTATGGAATCATGAATAGTCATTGGTTCCGTCGATACATAAACATTTTAATCTATACCCTTTTTTCTTCTATACAAAGATGGTAAAAATTTTTTTGAAGCAATCTTAGCAAGACCCCACCTATTATTGTATGTTATTGTATGAATGCAACACTTTACTTTTTATTAAAAAAACTAATAGAAATATAGAAAGAATACGAATATGAATAAATGAATTCTTTTTTACTCTACATCTTAAAGTGACTCAATATGGCCCATTTCCTACTTTTTTTAATACCAAAGATTCAACTCAAAGGCAATCATTAAAAATTTTTATAATCGAAAAAGTTTACTATTTCGATATCATTATTTGAATAAAGTTTTACAGTAAAGACTAAAAATTTGATTATCATAAAAAAAATATCTTTTCTTTTCGAATTGAACCATCAACGATTTAAAGCAGATAAGTTAATTGAACAAAAACCCCATTTTTGTGTCAGATAGATAAAAAAGACCGATCTAAGAGAAGATTTAGGTACTTGTTCTTTCAATTTGAATTTTATTAATAAGATAAGATGAACGAATAGGGGTTTTTCATACCTATCAGATATACTGAACTACAGTCTTTATTATGGATCTGTTACATATGTAACTTGATTCATTGTTAATGAGATTCGGACATACACAGATATACAGATATTTAAATGAAGACCTACTGTTACTGTTACTAATTAAGAACTATTTACCCCACGACTCTCTGGGAATGCTGAATCAGAACAAAAAAAAGGATCCCCTTTGGGGAAAGGATACTCTCTAGGGACAAAGACAAACAAGTCCAGATTGGGCGCTTGCTCGTAATTTGTTAGTTTACCCAAACCCAGTCTTGTCTTAAGAGACTTAATCCCATTAATCCCATTAATTGAATGTAATAACCTTCCTCTTGTTTAGAATAAAAAGATCCTAATAATTTTTGGCTACCCCATTTAAGTTTAATTTGAATGGATAAAGAATAAGATATAGGAAAGAAGGTCTCTTTCTTATTGTGATTCAAAATAAAATGTATCGTTGAAAATTAAAAAAGATATGAGACGTAAGGTTTTTCTTCAAATTAAGTAGCTAAACCCCTTCAATATGAAGGGAATGAACATATGATGAAAAATCCGCCATACTTTATTTTATTTTTTAATTAGTTGAATTCAACTAGGGTGTGACCTATGTTACCATCATATCTTGATCACAAACAAATATATTTAGTACTATCTGTATGTTGTGAAAAACAAAGATATGATTCATAAAAGAATCATTATAAATTATAAAAGAAACAAGAATGACATTATATCCAATATTAGGCATTTAAACATAACGTTATTTTCAAAAGATACTTTTACTCTGATACAATGTATATACCTGGGACGAAAGGATTCGAACCTCCGAATACCGGGACCAAAACCCGTTGCCTTACCACTTGGCCACGCCCCATCTATATTTCCATTCTACACTAATAAAGAATAATATTAGTATTGGGTCTTGGTCAATTCCAGGACAATTTTATATATAAAATCTTTATAGAATAGATTAGATTCTTGCTAGGATTTTTACGCGTGTAGATATAGAATTCAACCAAATCCATTGATCATTACATATAATTAAATTAAGATATTCTATGAAAGTATGATTTCTTCTATTCTCCTTTGTTTGAGAATTGGGAAATTTTTGATTGGGTGGGTTCAAAGAAAAAGAAGGATTTTTGTCTACCTTACTTTACTTCATTTTTCCTTATATCATTAACTCAATCAAAATGCAATTATCTCCAAGAACAAAACGTCTGTTATGCTTAATATCTTTAGTTTGATCTGCATCTGTCTTAATTCTGCCTTTTATTCGAGTAGTCTTTTCTTCGCCAAATTGCCCGAGGCCTACGCTTTTTTGAATCCAATCGTAGATCTTATGCCAGTCATACCTTTGTTCTTTTTTCTCTTAGCCTTCGTTTGGCAAGCTGCTGTAAGTTTTCGATGAGATTATTAATATTTTTCTATAAAATTAATGCTTTATTCGAGAAAAATTATAACAATTAATAAGATAAAATAAGTCTTACACTATGAACCTTCGATTCAAACATTGAAAGTCTTGGTTGGATAGCTGCGAGAAATCCAAATCTGGCTCACCCCGTATTCCCCATATCTGCTCTTTTGAAAGACCTTAATAGGGTTATAAAGGTTAGGATCCCCCGCAATATCTAATTGGAGGTATGAAAGAAATTTTTGGTAATGAAAGACGCTTGTGACAACTGAATTTTAATTTATGTTAAATTCTTTTATGTTTCTAGAAAGCACTTCATTTATTGGTGTCAAAACATTTGGTATAAAAAAATGGAGGATCTATTATCTTTTCTCATTTTTTTTTTTCAAAAAAGATCTTGGAGATTGTGTAATGCTTACTCTCAAACTTTTCGTTTACACAGTAGTGATATTCTTTGTTTCTCTATTTATCTTTGGATTCCTATCTAATGATCCGGGGCGTAATCCTGGACGTGAAGAATAAAAAAGGGAGTTTTCATTTTCCTTGCTTGATTTTTAAATTTTCTTAGGATTTTTTATCTATTCCACATGTTTAACTAGGAAACATTAAAAAGGATTGGCGAAATTTGAAAGAGAAATCAAATATCAAGTCATCAACAAAAACGGAAAGAGAGGGATTCGAACCCTCGGTACGAATAACTCGTACAACGGATTAGCAATCCGCCGCTTTAGTCCACTCAGCCATCTCTCCCAATTGAAAAAGATAATTACTATGTTACATTACACATGAAATAAGGATTGAAAAAGTATTTCTTTCTCTTTCTTTATCTTATCTATATTCTATCTACAACTTTTATTAGCAATTCCAGTTAGTTCAAGTAAGGGATCGAAAGATTCAATAGAAAAACAGAAAGAAGACCCCTTTGCTTTGATTTTGTTCGAGAGGGCCCTTTTTATTCCCGTGGCCTGGCCTGGTAAGTACCTAGCCGGGCCTTTTTTTGTTCCAACGAATCCTGGCTAAAACGGTTTCTCTAATAAAAAAAGGGGGGGTTGCTATTAAAGCAACAACAAAAAAAAGACTAAGGGCTGTTTTTCCATTTTTATTAGATAAAAGAATATAACATCCATACGTCATTTCTTATTATTTTTTTTTCTTCCTTTTTTATTTTTATGAATTTTTTTTATTTTTGAATCCCCACGAAAAACGTCAACACTCTCATTTTCATGATTCTTTTATGATCCTGTCTTGATTAGCGCAAATTATCCCTGTTCGACAAAAGGCCCTTTGTATATAATAATCGCATTGTAGCGGGTATAGTTTAGTGGTAAAAGTGTGATTCGTTCGAGTAACCCCCTTCAATAGTTAAGGGGTCTTTCGGTTTAATTCATATTCCGATAAAAAACTTTATTTCTTTAAAGGATTAAATCCTTTACCTCTCAATGACATATTGGAGTAAAAATATAAATTATTGTGATTTGTATCCAAAGATCACTTAAAAATTTTTAAATTGGATTATGAAATTGCGAAACATAATTATTCAATGGGATCAATACTTCCAATTGACTAAGTATGAGTCAAGGATCCATGGATGGAGATATAAAAGTAGATTTCTAATCGTAACTAAATCTTCCAATTTTGTTTTTATTTGTAGAAAATAAATTGAAGCAAAATAGTATAGCTATTAAACGATGACTTTAGTTTACTAGAATTATCGACATATTATTTTAGCTCGGTGGAAACAAAGCCTTTTTCCTCAGGATCCTTTCAAATAGAAATAGAGAACGAAGTAACTAGAAGGGTTGTCATAATCATCTTTTTCTAGAGGGATCATCTATAAAGCGAATCCTTTTGAATGTATTCAAACAAAGAGCTGACATAGATGTTATGGATAGATTTTTTTGTAATTTAGTTCACATCTTAGATCTAGGAATTTTTCCATCTTCCATAAAGGAGCC